CCCATGGATGAAGACATGGTCTCTCTGGATCCCATTGAATTTCATTCGGAGGAGGAGCCTTATAAAGATCGTATCGATTCTTATCAAAGAAAAACGGGATTAACTGAGGCTGTTCAAACAGGCATAGGCCAACTCAATGGTATTCCCACCGCAATTGGGGTTATGGATTTTCAGTTTATGGGGGGTAGTATGGGATCCGTAGTTGGGGAGAAAATTACCCGTTTGATCGAGTATGCTACCAATAATTTTTTACCTCTTATTATAGTGTGTGCTTCCGGGGGGGCACGCATGCAAGAAGGAAGTTTGAGCTTGATGCAAATGGCTAAAATATCTTCTGCTTTATATGATTATCAATCAAATAAAAAGTTATTCTATGTATCAATCCTTACATCACCTACTACTGGTGGGGTGACGGCTAGTTTTGGTATGTTGGGGGATATCATTATTGCCGAACCCAATGCCTACATTGCATTTGCGGGTAAAAGAGTAATTGAACAAACATTGAATAAAACAGTACCTGAAGGTTCCCAAGCGGCCGAATATTTATTCCAGAAGGGCTTATTCGATCTAATCGTACCACGTAATCCTTTAAAAGGCGTTCTGAATGAGTTATTTCAGCTCCACGCTTTCTTTCCTTTGAATCAAAATTCAATCAAGTAGAGCCTTAAGTTCAATTATTTTATTTATAGCAAACACGTAGTTAGTTTATCAGAATCAAAGTCAAAATAATCAGAATAGGTTTTTGGGGTGGTATAAGATCTAATTGTAGAAAGAATCAAAAGTGAAAGTTGCGGATAATTCTTTTTTTGTTTACCTATATTCTTGATTAGTAATCAGGGAGCTTCTATTAACAAGATAAAAGAGTGCATTTTTCCGTTCGTGAAATTCGTTTTATTTGACGAATTTCATCTTCCCTATATACGTATGTATATAGAATTCAAATATAGAAAAAAAGAAGATAGCGTTTTCTATCTTTCTATATCTAACGAGAATCCCCATTTTGACTAAGAATCCCTGTTGAATCGGATTCTAACGAATCTTTCAGTAATTTGTAAGAAACTCTTTCTTTATTAAATTAAAAGACAACAACAAAAGAAGAAGAATAATAAAGTCGATTATCATACATATATTTCATGTAGAAAGATGAATAAGTCCATTATTTAGTTCTACATTCCTTGCACTTATTCTATATACTCACTTAGATATATACTTAGGTCTATACTAATTAGAATTATTATTTAATTAATAATATTAAGAATTATAATTATTATAAGATATCTTTATAACAATAACAGGTACAACTAATAAATCGAGGTACCCCATTTTATGACAACTTTCAACTTTCCCTCTATTTTTGTGCCTTTAGTAGGCCTAGTATTTCCGGCAATTGCAATGGCTTCTTTATCTCTTCATGTTCAAAAAAATAAGATTGTTTAAATCCGATAGGACTCATTTTTTTTTTCAAAACTTAGACTTGTATCATAACACAGATATCTATTTAGTGGAATATGGTCTAATATGGGTTCCGCCGAATATAAATAAAAGAGCTCTTCTGCATGCAGAAACTTATATATGGGTAAACGGATTCTAGCTATTTTCAAATAGATCAGGATCGGTGGATGGCTGAAATGCAAAGTCAATGTATCTATATGTATGTCGATATCTATAAGGGAATCATATGAGGGGGATGTTATTATTTTAGATCTAACCAATTTGATGAATTAAATTATTCCTAAAGGTTCACATCAAAATAGTGCTAGTTGATGAGAGTTATTTCGGAAACAAAAAGAGTAAAGTCAAATTGATTTGGCTTATTCTCTCAATTCTAATAAAATGCAAACGGATTAAGTATGAGTTGGCGATCAGAACGTATATGGATAGAATTTATAACAGGGTCTCGAAAAACAAGTAATTTCTGCTGGGCGTTTATCCTTTTTTTAGGTTCATTAGGATTCTTATTGGTTGGAACTTCCAGTTATCTTGGTAGAAATTTGATATCTTTATTTCCGGCTCAGGAAATCCTTTTTTTTCCACAAGGGATCGTGATGTCTTTCTATGGGATCGCGGGTCTCTTTATTAGCTCCTATTTGTGGTGCACAATTTTGTGGAATGTAGGTAGTGGTTATGATCGATTCGATAGAAAAGAAGGAATAGTATGTATTTTTCGTTGGGGATTTCCTGGAAAAAATCGTCGCATCTTCCTCCGATTCCTTATAAAAGATATTCAGTCTGTCAGAATAGAAGTCAAAGAGGGTATTTATGCTCGTCGTGTCCTTTATATGGAAATCAGAGGCCAAGGGGCTATTCCCTTGACTCGTACTGATGAGAATTTAACTCCCGGGGAAATTGAGCAAAAAGCTGCTGAATTGGCCTATTTCTTGCGTGTACCAATTGAAGTATTTTGAGCAATGAACTGAGAATGAATGCTTTCTCGGCAGGAGGGAAAAAACAAAAGAACCCTACTGAAGTTTCTTCAGAACGCTCATTCGAGCCAAAGCAG